TCTCTTTGTCCGAAAAGAATACAATTTGAGCGGAAGGTACATATCTTTTTAGTTATCATTTTTCTTTTTTTATGTTATTCTGTAATGTACAGTTCCTTTGTTTGTGGGATCATTTTCCCCGAGCCGAGGGGGTAATGAGAAGAATTATAGAATGGATTGCTAATTATGCCTAGATCTCGGATAAATGGAAATTTTATTGATAAGACCTCTTCGATTATAGCCAATATTTTATTACGAATAATTCCGACAACTTCAGGAGAAAAAAAGGCATTTACATATTATAGAGATGGTGTGATTTGATTCTTTTTTCTTGTTTTTTTTTTTTTTTAGCCCTCATTTCATTCTTACGAGAAAAGACGTGGTTCGGAATAGAAAGAACCAAATTTTTGAAATAAAGCTACGCTTAGTGAAGGTAAAGTTTGGAGATAGAACAATTCCTTCTGTCGTGTATCCTCGATTGATCCAGCCTCAGATACTTTAATTTACTTTAAATATCGATTTTAGTATTGAACAAAAGGTTACACCTATAGGTTCTGTATTGCGGGGCAATCCTACTCCAATAGTACCAATAGGCGGCATAGGGGAAGAAGCACTACACTAGGAATCAACAACACAAAAACTTTGTTATTTTGTTATAAATTGCCCTTTTCCTTATCGGTATCGGGCCTAACAAGAATGGTTGGGACAACAAACATCCATCTCGTTCGTACTTTGGATACCCGTATAACCATCAAAGATCGTTGAAGTGACTAATTCCTGGAAATAGTAGGCGTTGAGGACAAAGAAATCGTTGGAGTTACCATTTCTATCTAGCACTAATACGATTGGTCTTAAGAAAAAAAACCTCTTGCGGGAAGGCTGGCTAGAGATTTCTTGTAAAAATACCAGCTCCTGTCAGTTCATAATAAGAATAGGGAATTTTGGATTCCATGGATTATTCCCCTTAGTACTATGCACAGAGGGGAGGAGCCGTATGAGATGAAAATCTCACGTACGTTTCTGGAGCGGAGATTTTTTGAATAAAATGAACGACCGTAACGGATGTCGGCTCAATCCGAAGGAAATTATGCGGAAGCTTTACAGAATTATTATGAAGCTACGCGACCAGAAATTGATCCCTATGATCGAAGTTATATACTCTATAACATAGGCCTTATACACACAAGCAACGGGGAGCATACAAAGGCTTTGGAATATTATTTCCGGGCACTAGAACGAAACCCATTCTTACCACAAGCTTTTAATAATATGGCCGTGATCTGTCATTACGTGCGACTATCTCCACTATAGAAAGAAGGAAAAAAAGATCAAATTGGCTAGTCAATACTAGAAAAAAATAGGCTTTCTACATATGCATCGTCCAAAGCAACGATTTTTATCAGCTGTAGCAAGGAAAGAAACTTCATGATAACAAAAAAAGGAAGAAAATAAGTACGGCCTACATATTATACTCTATGGATAAAGGATCGAATTGATAAAGAAAGCACCGTAAAGATCAATTAGCGAGCTTTTGGGGTCGATACAGTTAAGAACTGCTTACTTATGTCACGATATGGGATATAAAGTTAGGAATCAACTTATGTAATAGAGTCGATCCACTAAAGTATTGAGCAGCGGTGTAGCATCAGATCCCAAAGATAGTAAGTTCTTTTTTCTTATGGAAGAAAGTCTTTTTCAAAGATTCTATATAAATTTCATATATGAAACCGAGATAGTTACCTTTCAGAAAATTATAACGATATAGGGGATATCTATGCTTCATTTTTCTGAAGGTGGGAAAAAAGCTAAAACTAATTAATTATTGATCAAAATTAGAATTTGAAACTTATGTAATTAACTTCTTCTGGTTAACCCAAGAAAAATGGGATAGATTTATCATAAATCTAATTCAGTTAGCATAGGGTAAATTAAAATGAGACCGCAAAAAGAATCGATTGTTGAGCCGTATGAGGTAGGAAACTCTCAAGTACGGTTCTAAGGGAAGGAATTGACCCACCTATCCCAACCGGGGAGAACAGGCCATTCTGCAGGGTGATTCTGAAATTGCGGAGGCTTGGTCCGATCAAGCTGCTGAGTATTGGAAACAAGCTATAGCGCTTACTCCAGGTAATTATATTGAAGCACATAATTGGTTGAAGATCACGAGGCGTTTCGAATAAAAAAAAAAACGACTCGTTAATTCATTAAAATTGATTCTTTGATCCATCAATCAAATAAAAGAGACCATGACCATGACATGAGAAGATTCAATCAAGAGTTTCATTATATCCCTTCCTTGTAATGTAAAATCATTCTATTTTGTATAGTATTTTATAGGGATAAATGATATGGATACCGTACAGAGTAGAACTAATAAAACTAATAAATGATACCTTCACCTTCGATATATCTTATTAATTCTAATGAATTAGATCTTGTGATTTGTAATAAAGTAATAGGGTATTATGTTTTCTGTTTTATGAAAGTAGATTCATATGGGCTTCTATATTCAGATAGAAAT